TATTATATTCAAATATAAAACTCTTGATTCATTCTATATCATACCATTTCCATTTTGATTGAAAAAACAAAGAAATGAAATAAAGAAGAGTTAAGTAAAATCAAATAGTCTTCTTCACAATACTATGACCAGTAATGTGGTATTAAGTAATTCCCGAAATACGGTAGAATAAAGAATATAAACAAGAAAAATTTTTTTGATCATACATAATTACATAACATAATTGCCAACAAAAACTGGGTTCTTTTTAGAGCTTGATGTTGATAAATCCGCAGATCTAGAAATTCATTTCGGACAATTGAACCTTCTCAAACTGTTTCTTTTTAAGAACCAAAAAGATTTGTGCCAAAATAACAGATGCCAAGAAGAGCAAAAGACCTTGGACACGTAATGGATCTTGAAGTACTATTTCCGCATCTCCCTGACCAAACCCACCCACATTAGGATTACTCGTTAATGGTTGATCAAGTTTGATGGATTCGCCCTCGGAAACAAGAAGTTCCGGTCCTGGAGGGATAATATCAACCACTTGACGTCCATCCGATGCATCCGCTATGGTTATTTCGTACCCCCCCTTTTCTTTTCGTACTATTTTGCTTACTATACCAGCTGCTGTAGCGTTATAAACATTGTTGTTACTCTTGCTCCCATCGGGATAAATCTGACCCCTTCCCCTGTTCCCGCCTACATATATAGGATATTTTAAGAAGTGAACATCTTTCTTAGTAGTGGGGTCCGGGGAAAGAATAGGAAAGGTGATTTCACTATATTTCTGACCAGGAACAGGACCTATCACAAGAATATTTTTTTTAGTGGGGCGATAGCTCTGAAAAGACAGATTTCCTATCTTTTCTTTAATCTCGGGCGAAATACGATCGGGAGGGGCCAATTCAAACCCCTCAGGTAAAATAAGAACAGCCCCTACATTCAAAGACCCTTTTTTACCATTAGCAAGAACTTGTTTCAGTTGCAGATCATAAGGAATTCGAACAACTGCTTCAAATACAGTATCCGGAAGTACCGCTTCCGGAACCTCGATATCCACGGGTTTATTAGCTAAATGGCAATTGGCACATACAATACGGCCAGTCGCTTCTCGTGGATTTTCATAACCCTGCTGTGCAAAAATGGGATATGCATTTGAAAGGGGTGCCTGGGTTATTATATATATAATGAGCGATACGGAAATAGATCGAGTAATCTCTTTCTTTATCCAAGAAAAGGTATTTTTTGTTTGCATGGTCCAATGATTGATCCCGAAAATTTCTACAATAAAATTAGGTAGGTCACTAGTATAGTTCCCTATCTATAATTTTGCTATTTACTTAAATAATTTAACTGGAATATTGGAGTAATCCCTTGGATGGGTAGAAAGAATAAGTACAATTAAAAATGTTTTGCTTATGTACAAAGTAACACATATTATATTATAATTAGATCGTTCGATCATTTTTCAGTCGTTCATTGAATGATAAATCACTACAAGTGAAGGTGATACACGATTTAAATAACGAAAGATCCAATATTTAAAAATTGTATCTAAAATGACTGGAAAGGTAGAAACAAGACCGGATATAATTTGATCATTATGAGCAAATCCAAAATCTTTGTAGACAGAGCCAATCATTAATTCCCAACCGTGGGGCGAATGGAATCCTATACATAAATCAGTTAATAAAAGAATAGAAAAGGCTTTTATTGTGTCGCTTAAGTTATATAGGAATTCTTGAACCCAAGAGTTAAGAATAACAAGTTCTTCATTACCTAGAATAGAATAACCACTTAGAATAACGAAACAGATTATATTTGTCGAGAAGCGTAAAATTGTATGGATGTTATCCTCGTTGTGCATCTTGATCAATTGGATCGTTTCTTTGGAGATTTCGATGCGAGGCTTTTGTAAATGTGTTTCCGGATATTCCTTTATCATTTCGTCCAAACGTAGGAGCTCCTCTAAGTCTATGACTTTTTTTAGAATACTCTTTTCTTGAATATCATTCAAAAAAATTTCGGATTGCCTAGTATTCCACCAATTAGTAACCCAAGATTCAATACTTTTTTTAAATGAGAGAGAGATCCACCAAGGCAAAAATACTATAGATGCAAGATATAGAAGGGAAATGAATACTTTCTTTTTTGCCATTTTTTCATCTGTGAATTTTTTTATTTTTAATGAACGCACTTCATTAGTCGACTCTATACGATACTAATATTTCTATCAATCATAAGTTCTATTACAAGTCATCGAGCCCGCGAATCTATTTCCGGTTTTTTTTTTGTGATTCAGTACAGCGGTTAGTCCTTGAATTTAGAAAGAATACAGAAATAGAATAAGAAAGAGCCCACTTCAAATTAAATTAAGAGTAGTCAGATTTCGAGACGAAAGAACGGGGTTTCTATCAAAATATCAAATATTTCGAAAAAAAAAGTTGTGGACACAAACAATTTAGTTTTATAATTGTTTCGTATACGTTTGCTTTGGCTCGAATAAGCGTTCTGAAGAAACTTCAGTTAAGTTGTGCTATAGAAAAAAAGAGGTCGTTTTTTCTCTTGCAAAGTATTCATTCTTCAGTTCCTTTTTTCAAAAAACTTCAATTGGTACACGCAAGAAATAGGCCAATTCAGCAGCTTTTTGTTCAATTTCTCGTGGAGTCAAATTCTCATCAGTACGAGTCAAGGGAACGGCCCCCTGGCCTTTGATTTCCATATAAAGGACACGGCGAGCATAAATACCCTCTTTAATTTCTATTCTGATGGACTGAATGTCTTTCATAAGGAATCGGAGGAATATCCGACGATTTTTTCCAGGAAATCCCCAACGAAAAATACACACTATGCCCTCTTTTATATCGAATCGATCATAACCACTACCTACATTCCAAGAAATTGTGCACCACAAATAGGAGCTAATAAAAAGACCTGCGATGCCATAGAAAGACATCACGATCCCTTGTGGAAAAAAAATTATTTGCTGAGAAGGAAATAAAGATATAAAATTCCTACCAAAATAACTGGACGTTCCAACCAATAAAAACCCTAATGAACCTAAAAAAAGAATAAAGGCCCAGCAGAAATTACTAATTTTTCGAGACCCCGCTATAAGTTCTATCCATATACGTTCTGATCGCCAACTCATACTATAACTAGACCTAGTTGCATTTTATTGGAATTGGGAGAATAGCAAAAATAAATTTTATTTTACTTTTTTTTGTTTCCGAAGTAACTCTCATCAACCAGCACTATTATGATGTGAACCTTTATTTAGGGGTAATTCAAGGAGTAATTCAGTGAATTTCTTAGATACAAACTAAAATAATAACACTCCTTTCATATGTCATATGATTTTCATATGATTTCCTAATACATATAGATACATTCACTTTACATTTCAGAAATTCTCCCCAACCCCCATCTATTTGAAAATAGTTCTAATTCATTTACCCATATATCGTGTATCATGTTTACACATATATAAGAGCTTATGCCCGAAGGAAGCCACATGTTCTACCACATTCTACTAAAAAAATAAAAAAATATCCGTGTTATGATCCAAGTAAGCCTTGAAAAAAAAATAGATAAGATTTGTCCTTATTGTATTTAAAAAATCTTGTTTTTTTGAACATAAAGAGATAAAGAAGCCATTGCAATTGCCGGAAATACTAAGCCCACTAAAGGCACAAAAATGGAGGGGAAGCTGTTGAGAGTTATCATAGAATGGGTACCTCGATTTAATATTTGTACTTGTTATTTATTGTTATATTTATTGTGTTAAATTAATATTTTAACCCTATCCTTATATTGTTATAAAGATATCTTATAATTCATATATAATTGTTATATTATACTAAGTATACCCAAGTGAGTATATATATACTTATATAGGGAATATATAAGTATATGTTTTAATAAATATATATTAATTAAATAAATATATATTAATTAATTAATAAATTAATTAATAAAATACAATAAAAATAAATATGTAAGGAAATAAATGGACCTATTCATCTTTCTACATATTTCTACATGAAATATATGTATAATAATCCACCCTTTTTTTATTCGTATTATTAGTTATTATCCTGTTCTTGTCTTATAAATTTAATAAAAAGAATTTAATTTAATATTTAATAAAAAAGGAATTTATTAAAAATTCCCAAAGAATTCGTTAGAATAATAATATGATCCACCAAAAAAGATTCTTGGTGGGGGGTTCTTTTGGGGAGAGATAGAAAGATGCAAGACCTTGTTAACCAATTTCACGGAAGAAAGAGAAAGAATTAAAGCTTTTTTTGTTTAATAGAGATCTCCTGGTTAGTATTAGTAACCAGGAATACCGATAAAAAAAAAAATGATTCGGATGACTCTTTCTACAATTAAATCTTATGTTATCAAAGAACAAATTAATTCTTCGGATTTTTACTTTGATTCCTATAAATTAAATAACTACTTTATCACCACACATAAAAAAATTATTAAGTTTTATTAAATTAAGACTCAAATTAAGACTCATTAAGACTCTACTTGAACTTAACTTGATCTAATTTTGATTCAAAGGAAAGAAAGCATGTAGCCGAAACAACTCGCTCAGAACGCCCTTTAAAGGATTACGTGGTACGATTGGATCGAATAAGCCCTTATGGAATAAATATTCAGCCACTTGTGAATCCTCAGGTACTGTCTTATTCAATGTTTGTTCAATTACTCTTTTACCCGCAAACGCAATGTAAGCATTGGGTTCGGCAATAATGATATCTCCCAACATACCAAAACTCGCCGTCACCCCACCTGTGGTAGGGGATGTAAGGATTGATACATAAAATAACTTTTTATTTGATTGATAATCATATAAAGCGGACGATATTTTAGCCATTTGCATCAAGCTCAAACTTCCTTCTTGCATGCGTGCTCCTCCGGAAGCACACACTAGAATAAGAGGTAAAAATTTATTGGTAGCATACTCGGCCAAACGTGTGATTTTTTCGCCCACTACGGATCCC